ATATTAGTATCAAGGCATTTGATGTTAGTACAAGTTCTTGCGCAAGAAGGTTGGCTAGATATTTTTTTTTTAACACTAGCCCCACTCAGTTCATAATGAGATTAAACCCTGTTTATTATTCTATGTATTTTTTATGCTCATTATGCATATTTAAAGGAGGAGCCGTATGAGATGAAAATTTCACGTACGGTTCTGGAACGGAGATTCTTTGAATCGAATGACGACCGTAACGGATGTCAGCTCAATCCGAAGGAAATTATGCGGAAGCTTTACAGAATTATTATGAAGCTATGCGACTAGAAATCGACCCCTACGATCGAAGTTATATACTCTATAATATAGGCCTTATTCACACAAGTAATGGGGAACATACGAAAGCCTTAGAATATTATTTCCGGGCACTAGAACGAAACCCATTCTTACCCCAAGCTTTTAATAATATGGCAGTGATCTGTCATTACGTGCGACTATCTCCACTATAGAAGGAAAAAGGAAGACCTCCCCTCTTTTTTAGTAAATACTAAAAAAAATAGGCTCACTACATATACATCGTCTAAAACGCCGATTTTTTGAGCTGTAGGAAAGAAATACACTTCATAGAAATGGGAATGAAAATATGACGAAATAATATATGCCTAGATACTTTTTTTAATGTCGTCTATGGATAAAAATTTTTAATTGATAGAGAGAAAGCACCGTAAAGATCAATTAATGAGGTTTTGGGCCAATACATTAAGAAAAGAACTGCTTATTTATGCCTATATATAAGAATAATAAGATATAAAAAAATATAAGAATAATAAGATATATAAAAGTGAGTAATTAACTTCTGTAATAGAGTTGATCCACTAAGGTATTGAGCGGCGGTGTAGGATCAGATCCCAAAGATAGTAAGTCTTTTCTTTAGTACTTTTTTTAGAAAGGAAAGTCTTTCTCAAAGATTCTATATAAATTTCGATATGAAATCGAGATAGTTACCTTGCCGAAAATACTAACAATAGGAGTAAATACCTATACTTTATTCTTCTGCGGGTGGGAGAAAAGATAAAACTAAAATAAAACTTATTATTAATCAAAAAATAAATATAATTAAAAATATATATATTTTTAATTAAATAAAAATAAAAGTTTGAAACTCATCTGATTAACCTCTTTTGGTTATCTCGAAGAGTGGGATAGATCTATGAGAAATCTCATTCCTTGTTTTCCTTTTTATAGGTAAAAAAAGGATACCAAAAGAATTGACTGCGGAGCCGTATGAGGTAGGAAAGTCTCAAGTACGGTTCTAAGGGAAGGAATTGACCCGCCTATTCCGACCGGGGAGAACAGGCCATCCGACAGGGAGATTCTGAAATTGCAGAGGCTTGGTTTGATCAAGCCGCCGAGTATTGGAAACAAGCTATAACACTTACTCCTGGGAATTATATTGAAGCGCATAATTGGTTGAAGATCACGGGACGTTTCGAATAACATTTTTTTTGGTCCATTAATAAAATTACATTTTTATTCTGGGAAAAACTAATTAAAGAATTTCATTATATCCCTTATCAAATCGTTCCAGTTTATCTGAGATTTCGTAAGGATAACTAATACACAGATACAGTACAGAATTTTTTTATTTCGTTTCGTCTATTTCAAATATTAAATTATTTAATTTAATAAGATTTTTCTATAATATTTATAAATATTTCAATTCAATAAACTCTTAATATTATTTTATTCATCGATTTATTTATTTAATTTTAAATTAAAAATTAAATAAATATTGCTATTAAAAAAAATAGAAATATTCGATACTAGTTGATGAGAGTTACGTCGGAAACATAACAAAGTAAGGAAAGTGCAATTACTTTGGTGTCGTCTTTTAATTTTAAAATTGTTGATCAGAATGTAGAATGTATATTTATAGAACTTATAACAGTATTTCCAAAAATACGTCATTTGGGCTTAGTCGTTTTTATAAATGGAAAAATTATTATAAACTATATAATTTGAATGACTAAAAATTTGGGTATTTCTTTAGTAATGACTAAACGATTGTTAGTGCTATCCTAAATAGTTAGGATGAGAGTATTACTTATTATATTAGAATAAAAAAAAATTATATTAATTAATATAAAATAAATACATTGGATGGATATTGTATAGTAAAATATTTAGGATCTCAATATAATATTTTATAATTGCGATAGGAATCGTCTAAGTTGCACAACAAAAAAGTTTTTAGCTTAATTCAAAAGGGATTTAGAATTAGAATCTTAAACCCCCAAAAAGGTCCGTTGGGCGCCAAACATCTATGTCATAATAGATCCGAACACTTGCCCTGGATCAACTTCCAGATCATAATTGCTCTAGTAAATAACTAAAAAAAATAGAGAGATGGGAGATACAAGTAAAATAAATTCATTTTAAATATCTCTCAGAGGTTCACCAATTATTTAAATATTGGCAGGTCTCTTTGTATGTCTTGTCCGGAAAGAGGAGGACTCAATGATTATTC